GCTTCGAGCCAATAAAGACTAAGAAGGTTGACTCAAGAATAAATTGGATTGTGAGCTCCGTTGTAGAATTCTGACCTAACCATTAAGTACGAAGCGGTGGGAACGATGAAACCTGTGAATACAAAAGATTTTATTGAACAACTGAATCTTACTGATTCACTAGTTGGGATGGCGAAATGAACCGGAAATAAAGTCATCTATTCTGAGAAGTCACGAACAAGTGCTACGGCTGAAATAGAGATTTCAAGAGTAAATATTCGCCCGCGAAAACTTTCTCTTTTTTTTTTGAATTAGTAAACTTGGATATTGGATAAAGGACAAAAGAAAATAAAGATTTATTAAAACGTTAGAAAAAAACTATTTTTTATAAAAAGGTTCTAATATCTATTCAAATGAATTGAAATTCAATTTTGAATCCTTTTATGCGCGAGGAGCTGGATGAGAAGAAATTCTCACGTCCAGTTCTGTAGTAGAGATGGAATTCCAAAACAACCATCAACTATAACCCCAAAAGAACTAGATTCCGTAAACAACATAGAGGAAGAATGAAGGGAATATCTTATCGAGGTAATCATATTTGTTTCGGTAAATATGCGCTTCAAGCACTTGAACCTGCTTGGATCACATCTAGACAAATCGAAGCAGGTCGGCGAGCAATGACACGAAATGCACGCCGTGGTGGAAAAATATGGGTCCGTATATTTCCAGATAAACCAGTTACAGTAAGACCGGCTGAAACACGTATGGGTTCGGGGAAAGGATCCCCTGAATATTGGGTAGCTGTTGTTAAACCGGGACGAATACTATATGAAATGGGTGGAGTAACCGAAAATATAGCCAGACGGGCTATTTTAATAGCAGCATCAAAAATGCCTATACGAACTCAATTTGTTATTTCGGGATAAAAATGTAGAACCGACAGAAATGAATCTTGGGATGAAACAAAACCGGAGGTTTCTTTTTTTTAAATTTAAACAAACAATATTTCTTTTATTTTCTTCATCCTTTGCATTGAAAGAATAGACTAAAAAATTGATATGATTCAACCTCAGACCCATTTAAATGTAGCGGATAACAGCGGGGCTCGAGAATTGATGTGTATTCGAATCATAGGAGCTAGTAATCGTCGATATGCTCATATTGGTGACGTTATTGTTGCTGTGATCAAAGAAGCAGTACCAAATATGCCCCTAGAAAAATCAGAAGTAGTCAGAGCTGTAATTGTTCGTACCTGTAAAGAACTTAAACGTGACAGCGGTATGATAATACGATATGATGACAATGCTGCAGTTGTGATTGATCAAGAAGGCAATCCAAAAGGAACTCGAATTTTTGGTGCAATCCCCCGGGAATTGAGACAATTCAATTTTACTAAAATAGTTTCATTAGCTCCCGAGGTATTATAAAATAAAATGAGATCGTGATGTCTTTGAGGTATTTGAAAGAAATAGATTAAGAACTAGATTAATTCGTAGATTGTGTCTCACGCATATATCTTGAAAAATTCATATTCATAAACCAATAAAAAAAAAAAAAGAAAAAACATGTTGATTATATCCAATTTTGAGGCACCAATAATTTTAGTTTATCATGGGTAGAGACACTATTGCTGAGATAATAACCTCTATACGAAATGCTGATATGGATAGAAAAAGAGTTGTTCGCATAGCATCTACTAATATTACCGAAAATATTGTTAAAATACTTTTCCGAGAAGGTTTTATCGAAAACGTCAGAAAACATCGAGAAAAAAACAAATATTTTTTGGTTTTAACCCTGCGACATAAAAGGAATAGGAAAAGAGCCCATAGAAATTTTTTAAATTTAAAACGGATCAGTCGACCCGGCCTACAAATCTATTCTAACTCTCAACGAATTCCTAGAATTTTAGGTGGAATGGGGATTGTAATTCTTTCTACCTCGAGAGGTATAATGACAGACCAGGAGGCTCGACTAGAAGGAATCGGCGGAGAAATTTTGTGTTATATATGGTAATCCTTTTAATATCCAAATGGGATCCGAAACCTCTTCCTATTTGTAAAAAAAAAAAGCAAGGGGATGAGTTATCTAATATCGTTTCTCCTCCATTAGTTGATACTTCAAGGAGGCTTGACCTGGAATGAAAGAACAAAAATGGATCCATGAAGGTTTAATTACTGAATCGCTTCCCAACGGCATGTTCCGGGTTCGGTTAGATAATGAAAATCTGATTCTAGGTTATGTTTCAGGAAAGATCCGACGAAGTTTTATACGTATACTGCCGGGAGATAAAGTAAAAATTGAAGTAAGTCGTTATGATTCAACCAGAGGACGTATAATTTATCGACTCCGAAACAAGGATTCGAAAGATTAGGTGGTTTTTATTCAATACGATTCGAGATGAAAAATTTCAAGAAACTTATTTTCTACCAATGAAATAGATTTAGAATTAAGATAAGGAATAACAAATATGAAAATAAGAGCTTCCGTTCGTAAAATTTGTGAAAAATGTCGACTAATC